TTTTTTTTAATTTTATTAAAAGTTTGATTTTAGCTTAATTATTTATATTATAATTATTTTGCATGTAAATTRTTGTGTGTAATTTTTTTATTTTAAATAAATATTTAAAATWTAATATATTTGCAGCATTTGATTTTAATAATTTAAGAAATTTAGAATTATTAATTATTATATACATAGGCTAAAATTGTGCCAGCAGCTGCGGTTACACAATTTATGTAATTAAATATTATTAATTTATAATTTTTATTTTATTTATAAATATATTATTATGTTAATTAGGTGAAATTTTTAATAAATTATATTATTTTTAATTTTTATTTAAATTATGAAATCTAAATATTAAACTAGGATTAGATACCCTATTATTTTAGAATTAAAAATTTTTTTTTTTAAGGATTAATAGGTATGTTCTTTAAACTTAAAAAAATTGGCGGTATTTAAATCTAATTAGGGGAATTTGTTTTTTGAATGATGATCCGCAAGATACCTTACTTTATTTTTTAAATTTGTTTATTGTCGTTATAAAAATATTTTTTAAGAATATTAATTTTTAATAATTAGAATGGTAATTTATTTCAGATCATAGTGCAGTAATAATAAAGTTAAAATGAATTACAATAAATTTTATTTAAATGAATATAGAATTGAAATATTTTATTGAAGGTGGACTTAATAGTAAAATTTAAAATTTTATAAATTTGAATTTAGAACTAAATATGTACATATTGCCCGTCACTTTCATTTTAAAATGAGATAAGTCGTAACAAAGTAAGTGTATTGGAAAATGTGCTTAGAATGTCAAATTATATCTTAAATAAAGTATTTTATTTACAATAAAACTATTATTGTGCGATTCAATATAATTTGATTAATTTAAAAATTATTATTTTATTATTGTTATATAATATTTATTATTTTATTTGAATAAAATTAATTTTTTTAAGTTTAAGTATATTTATAGAAAAAATTTATTATAATTATAGTTTATTAGTATTGTGAAAGAATTTTTAAATAATTGAAAAATTTAATTTTTAATAAGTAAATTTTAATTTTTGTACCTTGTGTATCAGGGTTTATTTAAATAATAATATTTATTATATTTTTTTCGAATTTAAAAGATCTAARTAAATATAAWTCTTAACGTTGAAATATTATTTTTAATTTTTATTTAGTAATGAAACGTTTTTCATTTTTAAAGTTGTCTAATTTTCTAATAAATAAATTTAATTTAGATATMAATTTAAAAATAATAATTTTTTTTTATTATTTTATTTTTATATTAATATTTTAAGGGATAAGCTTTAAAATAAAATATTATAATTTTATTTTTAATAAATTATTTAAAATATCATTTAGATTTAAAAATAGTTTTAATTTAAAAAGTGTTATAATTTATTATTTATTTGATAAAATTTTTTATTTATTTAATTTTTTATTAAAATATTTTATTAAATAATTTAATTTAATAAAATATGATAAAATTAGTAAAATAAATTGTTTATTTAATTTAATAAATAATTGTAAGGTTAATTAAAGGAATTCGGCAAAAATTTTTATTTGCTTGTTTAACAAAAACATCGTTTTTTGAATATAATATAAAATATGATCTGCTCAATGAAATATTTTAAATAGCCGCAGTATTTTGACTGTGCAAAGGTAGCATAATAATTAGTTTTTTAATTGAAGGCTGGAATGAAGGATTAGACAAAATAAAAACTGTCTTTAATTAATTTTAATTGAATTTAATTTTTAAGTTAAAAAGCTTAAATTTTATTAAAGGACGAGAAGACCCTATAGAGTTTTATATTTATTATAATTTTTATTTTTAATTTATTTTTAAATTATTATAAGTATTTTGTTGGGGTGATAGATAAATTTAATTAACTTTTTTATTTTTTATTTACATTAATTAATGAATTTTTGATCCTAATTTTTAGATTATTAGATTAAATTACCTTAGGGATAACAGCATAATTTTTTTTAAAGTTCTTATTGATTAAAAAGATTGTGACCTCGATGTTGGATTAAAATTTATTTTAGGTGTAGAAGCTTAATAATTAGATCTGTTCGATCTTTAAAATTTTACATGATCTGAGTTCAAACCGGTGTAAGCCAGGTTGGATTCTATCCTTAATTAATAAAAAATTTTTAGTACGAAAGGAATAAAATTTTAATTTAAAATTTAATTATATTTGAATTATATTAAATTATTATAATAATATTATTATTATATTGTTACTATTTTGACAGATTAGTGTAATAAATTTAGAATTTATTTAAGTATAAGATTTTTTTATACATATAGTAATTAATAAAAATGATTTAATTTTGAGTATTTTAAGTTCATTAATTTTAATTATTATAGTTTTAATTGGTGTAGCATTTTTAACATTGTTTGAGCGTAAAGTTTTAGGATATGTACAATTTCGAAAAGGTCCTAATAAGGTTAGATTAACAGGAGTTTTACAACCTTTTTGTGATGCAATTAAATTATTTTCTAAGGAACAAGTTAATCCTTTAATATCAAATTATTTTCCTTATTATATTTCTCCTATTTTTAGATTATTTTTATCTTTAATTTTGTGATTAATTCTGCCTTATATTACTAACATATATTCATTTAATTTAGGTATTTTATTTTTTTTATGTTGTACTAGTATTAGAGTTTATTCAATTATAATTTCTGGTTGATCATCTAATTCTAAATATTCGATATTAGGTAGTTTACGATCTGTTGCTCAAACCATTTCTTATGAGGTGAGTATAGTAACTATTTTATTATTTTTTTTATCTTTATTAGAAAGATTAGGTCTTACAAATTTTTGTAAGTATCAAACTCATTGATGTTTTATTTTTATTTCTTTTCCTTTAAGATTAATTTGGTTTTTAATTAGATTGGCTGAAACTAATCGTACTCCTTTTGATTTTTCTGAAGGTGAATCTGAATTAGTTTCAGGATTTAATGTTGAATATAGAAGAGGAGGTTTTGCTTTAATTTTTATAGCTGAATATGCTAGAATTTTATTTATAAGAATATTATTTGGTTTAATATTTTTGGGGGCTAATTTATATAGATTATTTTTTTATATTGAAGTTATTTTTATTTCTTATTTAATTATTTTGATTCGAGGTACATTACCTCGATTACGATATGATAAATTAATAATAATAGCTTGGAAAAGGTTTTTACCTATTTCATTAAATTTTTTGATTTTAATTATTATAATTAAGTTTTTTTTTTATGTTTTATTATCATAATATTTAAAATAAAATTTTATTTAATAATTAAATAATATTAAAATAAGTAAAATCAATAAAAGATTTAATCTTTTTTTATATGTTTTCAAAACATATACTTATTTCAAGTTCATTGATTATTTTTAATTTAATAAATTATCTCATAATTTATTAATTATAGGATTAATTAAAAAATATAAAAAATAAAAAATAGTAATAATTTGTCCAATTAAAATAAAAGGGTCTTCTACTGGATTTGCTCCAATTCATGTTAATAATATTAAAATAGATACAAATGTTCAAAATAATATTTGATTTATAGGATAGAAGTTAATTCTTTTAAAATTTTTAATATGATAAAATGGTAAAATTAATAATATTAAAATTGATAGTAATAGTGCAATAACTCCTCCTAATTTATTAGGAATTGATCGTAAAATTGCATAAGCAAATAAAAAATATCATTCTGGTTTAATATGTGTAGGGGTTACTATTGGATTAGCTTCAATAAAATTATCAGGATCTCCTAAGTAATTAGGTGAAATTAATACTAGATTTGTTAAAATAAAAATTATAATAATAAATCCAATAATATCCTTAAAAGTAAAATAAGGGTGAAATGGGATTTTATCTAAATTTCTGTTTGTTCCTAAAGGATTTCTTGATCCTGTAGTGTGAAGGAATATTAAATGTAATATTGTTACTGCTACGATAATAAAAGGTATAATAAAATGAAATGAGAAGAATCGAGTAAGGGTGGGGTTTTCAACTGAAAATCCTCCTCATAATCATTGAACTATTATTGTACCAATATATGGGATTGCAGATAATAAATTTGTAATAACTGTGGCTCCTCAGAATGATATTTGACCTCAAGGTAATACATATCCTATAAAAGCGGCTCCTATTGTTAAAAATAAAATTATAACCCCAATTATTCAAGTATTTAATAAGTGAAATGATCTAAAATAAATTCCTCGTCCAATATGTAAGTAAATACAAATAAAAAAAAATGAAGCTCCATTTGCATGTAATCTTCGTAGTAGTCAACCATTATTTACATCCCGACAAATATGAATTACTGAATAAAAAGATAATTCTACATTAGCTGTATAATGTATTGATAATAAAATTCCTGTAATAAGTTGAATTATTAAACATAGTCCTAATAATGATCCAAAATTTCATATTATTGTAATATTTGAAGGGAGAGGTAAATTAATTAAAGAATTTTTTAAATTTTTTAAAATAAAATTATTTTTGTGCATTTTTATACTTTTTATTCATCTACCCTTTTCTATTTACCTTTTTTATTATTAATTGATTTTATTTTAGTATTAGAAATGAGTTTTATTTTAGTTAATATATATATAATTAAATTATTTGGATRATCAAATATTTTTTTTAATGATATTTTTAATAATTGATTATTATCAATTGAAATATTAATATTTATAATATTAATAAGATTATTATTRAAATTAATATAATTAARTAAAATAATAATWGTTATTAAWAYTAATATTATTAAAATAAAAATATTTTTATTAAATTTGAATTTTATATTAGGGGTTAATCTTGAAATATAAATAAATAAAACTAATATACCTCCTAATAAAATTATAAATAAAATATATGAAAAAAAGAATGTATATCTTGAAATACCTGAATATATTGAAATTAATGTAGTTTGTAATAGTAAAACTAATCCYATAGGTAATGGAGCTTTACAAAATAGTAATATTAATGAATTTATAATTATTATAATTAAAATAAATTTTATTATACAGAAAATAGTTTATTAAAATATTAATTTTGGAGATTAATGAAAAGTATTTATTACTTTTTTCTGAAGTTTTAAAAGATTATTCTTATTTTTGATTTACAAAATCAATATTTTTATTTAAATTATTAAAACTAATTACTATAAATTTATTAAGATTAATTTATTTTATTTTTTTTGTGGGGATTTTTAGATTAGCAATTAATCGACTTCATTTATTAATGATTTTATTAAGTTTAGAATTTATTATTATAAGATTGTATTTTTTATTAATTATTTACTTGAATTTATTAAATATAGATTTATATTTTAGAATATTTTTTTTGGTTTTTAGAGTTTGTGAGGGTGTTTTAGGGCTATCAATTTTAGTATTAATAATTCGATTTAATGGAAATGATTATTTTCAAGTTTTGAATATATTATAAATGATAAAATTTTTATTTTTTTTAATTTTTATATTTCCTTTAATTTTTAATTTAAATTTTTGAATATTTCAAAATTTATTATTTATTTTAAGATTTTTATTTTTATTTTTAAGATTAAATAGATTTCAATTATTTCATTTGGGATTATTTATAGGATGTGATATTTTATCTTTTGGTTTGATTTTATTAACTTTTTGAATTGGTGGTTTAATAATTATATCTAGTTATATGATCTATGAATTAAATTTATTTAAATCTTATTTTATTTTTATTATTTTATTAATATTAATATTTTTATATTTATCTTTTTCAGTAACTGATTTATTATTTTTTTATTTATTTTTTGAAAGAAGAATAATTCCTGTATTATTTTTAATTTTTGGTTGGGGTTTTCAATTAGATCGTATTCAAGCTAGATTTTATTTATTATTTTATACATTATTTGCATCTTTACCTATATTAATTTCAATTATTTATTTAAATTATTATATTAATACTTTATGTATATATTTATTTATTGAAGGTATTTTTTTTTTATCTTATAATTATTTATATTTATTTATAATTTTATCTTTTTTAGTTAAAATACCTATATTTTTAGTTCATTTATGATTACCTAAGGCTCATGTTGAAGCTCCAATTTCAGGATCAATAATTTTAGCTGCTATTATATTAAAATTAGGTGGGTATGGTTTATTACGAGTTTTTAATCTTTTAATTAATTTATGTAATAAATTTAATTATATTTGAATTAGTATTAGAATGATTGGAGGTATTATTATTAGATTATTATGTTTGTATCAAATTGATTTAAAATCTTTAATTGCTTATTCTTCTGTTGCTCATATAAGTATATTATTAGGTGGTTTAATAACTTTATTATCTTGGGGTTTAAGAGGTTCTTATTTATTAATAATTTCTCATGGTTTATGTTCTTCGGGTTTATTTTGTTTGGTTAATATTATTTATGAGCGTTTAGGTAGTCGTAGTTTATTAATTAATAAAGGATTAATTAATTTTATACCTAGAATGTCTTTATGATGATTTATATTATGTTCATCTAATATATCTGCTCCTCCTTCATTAAATTTATTAGGAGAAATTATATTAATTAATAGATTAATTTGTTGGGATAATTTAATATTAATTTTAATTATTTTTTTAACTTTTTTTAGTTCATTATATACATTATATTTATATTCTTATACTCAACATGGAAATTTTAATTATTCAATTTTTTCTTTTTCTCAAGGGTATGTTCGTGAATATATTTTATTAATATTACATTGAATTCCTTTGAATTTTATTATTTTGAATAGTGAAATATTTATTTTATGAATTTATTTAAATAGTTTAATTAAAACATTGATTTGTGGTATCAAAAATATATTTTTAATATTTTAAATTATCAATAATTTAGGATTAATTATATTCATTTTTTTATTAGTTTTTAGAATCATTATATTTTTACTTGGAATAAATTTTATTTTATTTGATATAATTTATTTTATTGAATATAATATTTTAAGTATTAATTCATGTTCTGTAGTAATAACAATTTTGTTAGATTGGAAATCTTTATTTTTTATAAGTACAGTTTTTTTTATTTCTTCTTTTATTATAATTTATAGAAAAAGTTATATATTAGGAGATTTAAATTTTAATCGTTTTATAATATTAATAATTTTATTTGTTTTATCAATAGTTTTATTGATTATTAGACCTAATTTAATTAGAATTTTACTTGGATGAGATGGTTTAGGTTTAATTTCATATTGTTTAGTAATTTATTATCAAAATTTAAAATCTTTTAATGCAGGTATAATTACTGTTATTTCTAATCGTTTAGGGGATGTAGCTTTATTAATATCTATTGCTTGAATATTAAATTTTGGATCTTGAAATTTTTTTTTTTATATTGATTTTATAAGTAATAACATTAATATAATTTATATTACTTTATTTGTTTTATTTGCTTCTTTTACAAAAAGAGCACAGATTCCTTTTTCTTCTTGATTACCTGCTGCTATAGCTGCCCCAACGCCTGTGTCTTCATTAGTTCATTCTTCAACTTTAGTTACTGCAGGGGTTTATTTATTAATTCGATTTGAAAATTTATTTCATAATAGAATTTATAAAATATGATTTTTAATAATTTCAGCTTTAACAATAATAATATCTGGTTTAGCTGCTAATTTTGAATTTGATTTAAAAAAAATTATTGCTTTATCAACTTTAAGTCAATTAGGTATAATAATAAGTATTTTATTTTTGGGATTTAAGGAATTAGCTTTTTTTCATTTATTAATACATGCTTTTTTTAAGGCTTTATTATTTATATGTGCAGGTATTTTAATTCATAATATATTTGATTTGCAAGATATTCGTATAATAGGTTCAATTTGTTTTCAAATACCTTTAGTTTCTATTTGTTTTAACTTTTCTAATTTATCTTTATGTGGATTTCCTTTTTTATCAGGATTTTATTCAAAAGATTTAATTTTAGAAATAATATTTTTATTGAATTTTAATTTATTTATTGTATTTATTTTAATTTTTTCTACTCTATTAACTGTTAGTTATACTTTTCGATTAATTTATTTTTCTATAATTAGAATATTTAAAATATTTTCATTAAATTTATTAAATGATTCTTGAACAGAAATAAATAAAAGTCTATTAGGTTTAGTTATTATGGTAATTTTTAGTGGTAGAATTATAAGATGAATTTTATTTCCTTTACCTTTAATGATTTGTTTACCTTTTTATTTTAAGTTAATACCAATTTATTTAATTTGTTTGGGGGTGATTTTAGGTTATTATTTTTATATTTTAAGGTTAAAGTTAATTAAAATTAAATGTTATAATTTAATTATATTTTTTAGAAATATATGATTTTTACCTATTATTTCTACTTATGGGTTGGTTAATAAATTTTTAATTTTAGGTAAATATATTATATTTTATTCTGATCAAGGTTGATCTGAATATTATTTAGGTCAAGGTATTTATGTTTTTATAACTAATTTTTCTTTTTTATTTGATTTATTATATTTTTATTTGTATAATTTTATTAATTTAGGTGTAGTATCTTTATTAATACTATTTATTTTAATTAATTATATTTAATTGTTGTTTAAATAGCTTAAATTTTAAAGCATATCATTGAAGATGATATTATGATTATTTAAATCTTTAAACATTTATTTTTAAATTTATAAAGAAATTAATTCTTTTTTTTACAATGAAAATGTAAAGTTTTTATTAAACTATATAAATTAGAAATATAAACGAAATTAAATCGTTAAAATTGAAAGTTAGAAGCTTTTATTTGAATCTCCATATTTCTTTAATTGGAAAATTTTTTTCATCAATATTATTAACAATAATATGCCTCTATTTTGGCTTCAATTAAATTTTAAGTTAGAGTTAATTAAATAACTATAATTTCACGTCGAAACTGAATATAAATATTTATTTCAAACCTTAAGATAAATTAATTTAATATTAATAATTATTGAATGCAAATCAAATGTTATTTTAACTATTATCCTAATTATATTATAGTCAATTTAATGCTCCAAATTTTCATTCATAGTAAGTACCAATAATTAAAATTAATATAAAATAAGTTGAAGTTAATATTCATAATTTTAATTTTGAAATTGAAAAAGTTAAAATTATAGGTAATATTAAAGCAATTTCTACATCAAAGATTAAAAAAATTACTGCGATTAAAAAAAATCGAATTGAGAATGATATACGAGTTATATTTTTAGGATCAAATCCACATTCGAAGGGAGATGTTTTTTCTCGGTCATTAATTCTTTTTTTTGAGATAATTGATGCTAAAGATATAACAATTATTGTTAATATTGATGTAATTGTAATTATTAAATAAATTAATTTTATTATTTATACTAAATTTTATTAGACTTTTTGATTGGAAATCAAATATACTTAATTATATTATATAAATAATTATTTATATTATTTATACAAATTAATTTTATTTTCCTCATCAATAAATGGAGATATATAAGAATAATCATACTACATCAACAAAGTGTCAATATCATGCTGCTGCTTCAAATCCGAAATGATGGTAAGTTGAAAAATGATTATTATTTATTCGAATTAGATTAATTAATAAAAATGTTGATCCAATTAAAACATGAAGGCCATGGAAGCCTGTAGCTATAAAAAATGTAGATCCATAAATTGAGTCAGCAATAGTAAAAGGTGCCTCTAAATATTCATATCCTTGTAAAATTGAAAATAGAATTCCTAAAAATACTGTAATTGAAAGTCTTTTAATTGCTTCATTTTTATTATTATTTATAATACTATGATGAGATCATGTTAATGTAAAACCTGATCTAATTAAAATTATAGTATTTAATAAGGGAATATTTATAGGATTAAATGGTTCAATTCCTTTAGGAGGTCAAATTCCTCCAATTTCTATAGTAGGTCCTAGAGATCTATGGAAAAAAGCTCAGAAAAATGAAACAAAAAATAAAATTTCTGAAATAATAAATAAAATTATTCCTAAGCGTATTCCATTTGTTACAGAGGTAGTATGTAATCCTTGAAAAGTTCTTTCTCGGGTAACATCTCGTCATCATTGAAATATAATTATTAAAGTTAAAATTGCTCCTAATAATATTAAGTTATTATTATAATAATTAAATCATTTAATTGAACCTATTAATATAATTATTACACTAAGTGATCCTAAAAGAGGTCATGGACTGTAATCTACTAAATGGTAAGGATGATTATGTTTTGACATAATTTACTTCACTAGAGTATAATGTTCTTAGAATTATAAAAACATAAGCTTGAATAATTGATACCGCAGATTCTAATGTTAGTAATAATAATTGAATTAAAATCAAAATTGAAATTATATGTATTTCTAAATATATTCTTATGTTTCTTAATAAAACTATTAATAAATGACCTGCAATTATATTTGCAGTTAATCGAACTGAAAGAGTTACTGATCGAATTAAATTTCTTACTGATTCAATTAATACTATAAAAGGCATTAAAATAGAAGGAGTATTCTGAGGAACTAAATGTGTGAATATGTGATTTGTTTGATTAATTCATCCATATATTATATATCTTATTCATAGAGGTAGGGCTAATGTTAAAGTAAATCTTAAGTGACTACTTCTTGTAAAGATATAAGGAAATAATCCTAAAAAATTATTGAAAATAATATAAATAAATAATGAAGAAAAAATAAGAGTTCTTCCTTTATTTAAATTAATTTTTAATAATGGTATTAATTCATTATGAACATTTAATAAAATTTTTGTTCATATTATATTTATTCGTGAAGAAATTAATCAAAAAGTTCTAGGAATAAATAAAATTCTTAATAATGAACTGATTCAATTTATAGATAAATTTAATGTTATACATATTGGATCAAAAATAGAAAATAAATTTATTATCATTTTCAATTCATTAAATTTAATTTTTTATTATGTTTAATTTTATTTTTAATTAAATTTGTGTTTGTAATTGAATAATAATTAATAATTAAAATAAAATAAAATAATATTAAAAAATAAATATATTGATTTAATCATTCTATAGGGAATATTTGAGGAATAAAAGAATATTAGTAATATTCTAATAATTTTAATATGACATATTAATATTTTAATTAAATTAATTCTTTTCATTAAGAGTATTCGTAACTATACTATAATATGATTTAAGAGATCAATACTTTCTTTCAGTCACTTAATGATATATATATATATATATATATATATATATTAATTGAAATTATTAATTCATTTTAAGAAAAAATTTATAGGAATTCTTTCAATTACAATAGGTATAAATCTATGATTTGCTCCACAAATTTCTGAACATTGACCAAATATTAATCCTGGTCGTTTAATATTTAATATAATTTGATTTAATCGTCCTGGAATAGCATCAATTTTTTTCCCTAATGAAGGTATTGCTCATGAGTGAATTACATCAGTAGATGTTACTAATATACGTATATTAGTATTAATAGGTAAAATTAAATTATTATCTACATCTAGTAAACGAAATGAATTTTTATTTATTAAATTTGATGGGATTATATATGAATCAAATTCAATATTTTTGAAATCAGAATATTCATATCTTCAATATCATTGATGTCCAATTGATTTAATAGTTAATAATGGTGTGTTTGAATTTTCTATTAAATATAGTAAATATATTGAAGGTATAGCTACAAAAATTAATATTAATATTGGTAATACTGTTCAAATAAATTCTAAATTTTGTTTATTTGAATTATTAAGTATTGTAAATTTATTAAATATTATTGATAAAATTAAATAAAAAATTATTGATGTAATTAATAATAAAATAGTTATAGAATGATCGTGAAAAAATATTAATTCTTCTATTACAGGTGAATTGCAATCTTGTATTCCAAAATTTATTCATATTGTCATATTCTAAAAAAAGATAAAATCTTTATAAATGGATCTTAAGACCATTGCACTAATCTGCCATAATAGAGTTATTAAATTAATGTATTTATTTTCTAATAGATGGTAATTCATCAAATCTGTGATCTGCGGGAGGTAAAAATTGATTTCATTCAACAAATGTATTTATATTTGATAAAAAAATAATTTGACGTTGTGCAATTATTCTTTCTCAAATAATAAAAATTAAATATAATACTCTTATAAATGAAATAATTGATCCTATTGATGAAATGATATTTCATATTAAGAATGCATCTGGATAATCTCTATATCGTCGAGGTATCCCATTTAAGCCTAAAAAATGTTGTGGGAAGAATGTTAAATTTACACCTAAAAATATAGTAAAAAATTGGATTTTTAATCATTTATTATTTAATGAGATTCCTATAAATAATGGGTATCAGTAAATAAATCCAGCTATAATACCATAAACTGCCCCTATTGATAATACATAGTGGAAATGTGCTACTACATAGTATGTATCATGTAAAATAATATCAATAGATGAATTTGCTAATATAATACCTGTTAATCCTCCTCTTGTAAATAAGAATATAAATCCTAATGTTCATAATATTGAAGGGGTAAATTTTACTCGCGATCCGTGTAGAGTTGCAACTCAACTAAAGATTTTAATTCCTGTGGGAATTGCAATAATTATAGTTACTGCTGTAAAATATGCTCGTGTATCAATATCTATACCAATAGTGAATATATGATGAGCTCAAACTACAAATCCTAATAATCCAATAGCAGATATTGCATAAATTATTCTTAATGCTCCAAATGTTTCTTTTTTACCTGATTCTTGTGTAATAATATGTGAAATTACTCCAAATCCGGGCAGAATTAAAATATAAACTTCAGGGTGTCCAAAAAATCAAAATAAATGTTGATAAAGAATAGGATCACCTCCTCCCGCAGGGTCAAAAAATGAAGTATTTAAATTACGATCAGTTAATAATATGGTAATTGCTCCTGCTAATACAGGTAATGATAATAATAATAAAATAGTTGTTAAAATAGTTGCTCAAATAAATAAAGATAATTGGTCAAATTTTATATTTTTAATTTTTATATTAATAGCTGTAGAAATGAAGTTTACTGCTCCTAGAATAGATGAAATACCTGCTAAGTGTAATGAAAAAATGGTTAAATCTACTGAAGCTCCTATATGGCCTATTCTAGATAAAGGAGGATAAACTGTTCATCCTGTTCCTCTTCCTGAGTTTACAACTCTTCTTCTTAATAATAAAATAATTGATGGAGGTAGTAATCAGAATCTTATATTATTTAATCGGGGAAAAGCTATATCAGGGGCTCCTAATATTAAAGGTACAAGTCAATTTCCAAATCCTCCAATTATAATAGGTATAACTATAAAAAAAATTATTAAAAATGCATGGGAGGTTACTACTACATTGTAAATTTGATCATCTCCAATTAGTGATCCTGAGGTTCCTAATTCAGTTCGAATAATTATTCTAAATGATAATCCAATTATTCCTGATCAAAATCCAAAGATAAAATATAATGTTCCAATGTTTTTATGATTAGTAGAAAATAATCATTTATTCAAACTTGATAAAATGGCTGAAAAATTAGGCGATAAATTGTAAATTTATTTATGAAATTAATTTTCTTTTATCATTTAATTTTATAGTTAAATTAATAACATTAAATTGCAAATTTAAAATTATAATATTTTATTATTATTAAAATTTTTATTTTATAATGTATGATGCATAAAGATTTTTGAAATCTTTAGTAATAGTTTAATTCTATTTAAAATAAAAAGAAAAAAATTTAAATTTTTATAGGTGGGGTATGAACCCAATAGCTTAATTAGCTTATCTTTTTTATTTTAAGATTTAAAATATATTATTTTATTTAAAGCTTTGAAGGCTTTTAGTTTATTTAACTTAAAATCTTTAATTTATTAATTGTGATATAGGTATAATTATTAATAAAGATATTATTAAATTTAATATTAAGATTAAAAAAATAAATCTTATATAATTAAATTTTGTAATTATTCATTTTGAATTTATTTTTGTTAATATTAWGMTTGAAATTATAGGATTTAAATAATATGATAAGATAATTAATGAGAATATARCAAATAAAATTCTTTCTATRAATAATTTATTTTTAATTATCAAAATTRATACTTCAAATTTAGGTAGAAATCCTGATAACGGTGGKATTCCTCTAAGTGATAAAAATATTATTAATGTACTAATTTTTGTAAATATATTATAATTATTATTTTTTATTAATTGATTTAAAAATTTAATATTGGTGTTATTTAGTATAATACAAATAATAAATAATGAAATTGAATAAATAATAAAGTATGATATAAAAATTGATTTATTTATTATTAATGAAATTAATAATCATGAAATGTGATTAATAGATGAATAAGTAATTAGTAATTTTAGTGAGGTTTGATTTAATCCTATGATAGATCCAATAATAGTAGATAGAATAATTGAGTAATAAATTAAATTACTAATTTTTGTTATAGAAATCATGATTAGAGGGTTAATTTTTTGTCAAGTTAATAAAATAAAACAGTTTTTTCAATTTATTGATATAATAATTTTAGGAGTTCATCAATGAAAAGGTGCCGCCCCTAATTTTATTAATAATCTGATTTGAATTATTATATTAATATAATTTATTATAGTAAAGTTTAATTGTATTTTATAAATTATAATTAAATATAATAATATACAAGATCTTCTTGATTGAATTATAAAATAAGTTATTATAGAATTTGAAGACTTAAATAATTTATTTTTTATTATTATTAATGGAATAAATGCTATTAGGTTAATTTCTATACCTATTCATGCTCTAATTCAAGAAGTTGAATTTATTGTAATTAAWGTTCTGAATAATAATAATATTATAAATAATAAATTTAATTTAGATTGTTTTGAGAATTTTAAATTAAAAATTTTTATTAATGAAGGTAATAAAATTACATTTTTTATTCTATCAAAATAATTCTTTTTTTCAGGCACTTCATTA